CTTTCTTCATATTTTGATTTCTATGAAGTTTCTTTCTTTTCTACAGCTGATAAAAATCGTTGTTTTGGACGATGCATATGTAGAAAGCCTCTTTTTTTTTACTAGTAGATTTTTTTTGCTCTTTCTGCTCTTTCTATAGTAGAGATAGTCGCACGTAATGACAGATCACGGCCATATTATTAAAAGCTTGTGGTAAGAAGGGGTTTCGTTCTAGTGCCCGAAAATAATATTCCAAAGCTTTTGTGTGTTCTCCATTACTTGTATGAATAAGGCCTATATTATAGAGTATATAACTTCGATCATAGGGATCCATTTCTAGTCGCATAGCTTCATAATAATTCTGTAAAGCTTCCGCGTAATTTCCTTCGGATTGAGCCGACATCCGTTACGGTCGTCATTCGATTCAAAGAATCTCCGTTCCAGAACCGTACATGAGATTTTCATCTCATACGGCTCCTCCTTTATGTGCATAATGAGCCTAGCCTAATACTAAAAAAGGAGTGAAATATTCTCATTATGAACTGAACGGGACTAGTGTTTTTACAAGAAATTTCTAGCCAACCTTCCGGCAAAAGATCTTGTCTTAACATCAAACATGTTGGTACTAGATAAAAATGTTAAGTTAACTCGAACAATTTCTTTGTCCTCAACGCCCCTTTTATTTATAGAAATTAGTCACTTCAACAGTCTTCGATGGATATACGGGTATCCAAAGTACGAATGAGATGGATATTGGTTGTCTCAACCATTCTTCTTAGTCCCGATCCCAATAAAGAAAAGGGATAATTTCTAACAAAGTTTTCATTTTGTTGATTCCTAAGGGTAGTGCTTCTTCCTTTATGCTGCCTATTGGTACTAATCAAAGTAGGAGTATAGGGTTAAGCGGAAATACATAACCCAAGCAGCCATAGGCGTAACCTTTCGCTCAATGCTCTAATCGACAATTGAAGCATTTGAGGCTGCATTAATCGAGGATACACGACAGAAGGAATTGTTTTTTTAGAAACTTCACCTTCAACAAGCGTAGAGCTCTTTCAAATCTTTTTATCCCGGCCAATGTTCCTTGCTCTTAAGACTTGACAGTGGTCAATAATCAAAATCAAATCACACCATCTCTGTAATAGGTAAATGCCTCTTTTTCTCCTGAAGTTGTCGGAATTATTCGTAATAATATATTGGCTCCAATTGAAAAGGTCTTATCAATAAAATTTCCAGTTATTCGGGATCTAGGCATAGGTAGCAATCCACTTTTGAATTTCTTTTAATTACCTCTCGGGAGAAAATGATCCCACAAAAAAGTAATTGTAGAATACGAAATAACATAAAAACAGACTTAACTCATAAAAAAAAATAGATAGACCGCCCATTCGATTTGTTCCAATCCCTTTTCCCTTTAAGCCAGTATAGATATAAGAAAAAGAGAGGAAGGCCATCATAAATAGATATATATCTTTATTGACAGATATATATCTATATTGTATTGTTCTTATAAAAAGTTTTTCATAAAAACAACAAAAAAGCATTTCCTTGGGAGGATAAAGAGAATGTTTTTTTGTTTTGATTAAAGGGTTTCTATTCTATTTTTAGAGTTTTTCTAGTTAGAATTAATAGGACGTACTGTACCTATCCAACATCTAATCTAATAGAAATGACTCGCGATTCACTCGCTTTCTGGGCCATAATCATTATGTAGGAGAGATGGCCGAGTGGTTCAAGGCGTAGCATTGGAACTGCTATGTAGGCTTTTGTTTACCGAGGGTTCGAATCCCTCTCTTTCCGGTTCTGTATAATAACTTTTAACAACTTTTCTTTTTTAATTAAAAAAAAAAAAATGTTAAGCACATTAAATATTCAAAAAGAAACCAAAGAATTTTGGTTTTATTTTATTCTTCACGTCCGGGATTACGTCCTGGATCATTAGATAAAAATCCGAAGATGAAGAGAGAAACAAAGGATATTACTACTGTGTAAACAGACAATTTAAGAGTAAGCATTCGACAATCTCCATGATCTTTATTTGGGTTGCAAAAACCCACTATTATTCCTACTATGTAAACAAACAATCTAAAAGTAAGCATTAGATAATTTCCAAGATCTTTTTTTATATCACTTCTATTTTCACACCAAGAAACGAATTCGAATTTTTTCTCGAATAAATCATGAATTCTTCTAGGACAGTATAAAAAATCTTATCGAAAACTTACAGCAGCTTGCCAAACAAAAGCTAATAAAAAAAACAACAGAGGGATTATTGGCATAACATCTACTATTGGATTCAAAAAAGCGTATGCTTCCGGCAATTTTGTAAACAAAAAACTGTTTGAATAAAGGGCAGGATTAAGACCGATACAAATGAAACTCAAAATATTAAGCATATTAAACATCTTTTTCCTAAAGAAAATTGTATTTGGATTTTTGAGATACAAATGAAACTCAAAATATTAAACATAATAAAGACCTTCCAATCAAAAATCCTTCAATAAAACTTGAAATGGATCCACCCAATCAAAAATCCTTGAATTCTCATTTAAAAAAAGAATAGAAGAAATCCAATTTTCATAGAATATCTTAATTGAATTATATATTATGATCAAGACATTTTGCTTAATTTTTGCTTAATTCGAAATTTACATATATTAAACAACAAGCGAATCCAATTCAGAGATATTTCGCCGGTAATTGGCGAAGAACTCATAATAATACTAATATGACTACTTGATTTAATTCGTATTAAATGGAAATGGAAATGGAGCCTCGACAAGTGGTAAAGTAAGCGGGATTTGGTCCCGGTACTTGAAGGTTCGAATTGCTTTTCTTTTCTATTTTCCATAGAATCTATTTTATATGGAAATGGAAATGGGGCGTCGCCAAGTGGTATAAGGCAACGGGTTTTGATCCCGGTACTGCGAAGGTTCGAATCCTTTCGCCCCAAAGCAATATGCTTTTAGCATATTGCTTTTCTATTTTAATATTTTCTATATTAAAATAATGTAAAAAAAAAAGAAACCTTAAGCAATGTGTTAAGCAATTAATAACGTAAGAAATACAGAGAATTTCTATCCATTTTGACTTTACCTATATTTTCTATTTTTATTTGAGAACTTTTTCGATTCTTTTTTTATATTATCCTTTTTTATTTCTATTATTGCGATTTTGTTCAAAATCGATTAGAATTTTTTTTGTCTTCATTTCTTGCTAGTTTCATTTATTGATTGTGTCGTACCATTCAATAGTTTTCTTTAATTTGATTTTGATTCTATCTCCATAACAAAATTTTTTTATTTGGGTTGCTAACTCAATGGTAGAGTACTCGGCTTTTAAGTGCGACTAACAGCTTTTACACATTTGTACGAAGAAAGGGTTCGTCCATACCATCGGTATGGTTTGTAAGACGATGACTGATCCTAAAAGGAATGAGTGGAAAAAATAGCATGTCATAGTAATGAAAAATTCTTGGAATATTTTATTCTTACTAGACCGATTCCAAACCCTGTTTGAATTCATTATGTAGAACATAACAAAATGAATCAAAGGTAGGTCGAGTTAAAGTTAATATTAATAAATAAATGGATAGAGCTTCACGGCTCCAATTCGAAATTTTAGGGGAACAAAAAAGAAAGGAGCTCTCATTCTTAATTTGAATGATTTTCCAATTTTGAATTCGATATTAAAAATCAATTAGTGCCTGATGCGGAAAACCCCAATGCAGTTTCCATTTTTTTGATGAGTCCTAACTATTAGCCATTTTACGGCAGGAAGGTGGCTGAATGTGTAGAAGAAAGAGTATATTGATAATCAATAATTTTCCAAAATCAAAAGAGCGATTTGGTTGAAAAAGTAAAGGATTTCTAACCATTTATTTTTAGAGAAAAAGTAAAGGATAGAGAGTCCGTTGATCCTAATATAATACCTATTTTTGAGATATTGATTATATCATTTTTTTTTATGATATCGCACTATGTATCATTAAGAAATCGCCTACCTTTGCTTCAATCAACTCGAATTGCAAATGAAAATTGAGAAATATCAAAGATCTTTTGAACTAGATAGATCTCAAAAAAACGACTTTCTATACCCACTTATGTTTCGGGAGTCTATTTATACCCTTACTCATGATCCTGGTTTCAATAGATCGATTTTATTCGAAAAAATAGCTTATGATAGTCAAATTAGTTTACTAATTGTAAAACGTTTAATTGCTGGAATATATCAAAAGAATCTCTTTTTTTTTTCTTTTAATGATTCAAACCTAAATCGAGTTTTTAGGTACAACAAAAAATTGTATTCTAAAATGATATCAGAAGGCTTTTCAGTCATTGTGGAAATTCCTTTTTCTCTACAATTACTATCTTCCTTAGAAAAGTTAAAAATCGTAAAATCTCATAATTTACGATCAATTCATTCAATATTTTCTTTTTTAGAGGGTAAATTGTCGCATTTTCATTCTGTATTAGATGTACTAATACCTTATCCCATCCATCTAGAAAAATTGGTTCAAACTATTCGGTACTGGGGGAAAGACCCTTCCTATTTCCATTTATTACGACTCTTTCTTCACGAGTATGGGAATGGGGACTCCTTTCTTATTTCAAAGAGATTGAGTTCCATTTTTGCGAAAATGAATCCAAGATTTTTCTTATTCCTATATAACTCGTATGTATATGAATACGAATCCGTCTTCTTTTTTCTTCGTAACCAATGCTCTCATTTACGATCAATATTTTATCGGGTCTTTCTTGAGCGAATTTTTTTCTATGCAAAAATCGAATATTTTGTAGAAGTCATTTCAAATGGTTTTGGGGCCACCCTGTCCTTGTTCAAGGATTTTTTCACACATTATATTAGATATCAAGGGAAATCCATTCTGGCTTCAAAGAATCCCCCATTTCTGATGAAGAAATGGAAATATTATCTTGTCATTTTATGTCAATGTCATTTTGATGTCTGGTTCCCACCAGAAACGATCTATATAAACTCATTATCCAAACATTCTCTTAACT